ACATTCTTTGAAGAATCAAGATTCGTAACCAATCCTTGCCTTATTTGTTGGATTAGGTCTAACTTTCTTGACTAAACTGCAAGAGTGGAACTTTACGAGATGAAATAGGGAAAGACAGAAGATAAAACTTAAAAGGATAATTGAAGTGACTCGTCTTCGAATCAACTTTGGTTGGGGGTTCGAAAAAGGAATAAAAATAAAGTAAATTCAAGGAGGAGCTTTCCTTTTTTTAAGGGGCCCCTCGGGGGGTCGTGGAATGCTTTTCTTCTCCTCTTATTCCATATGGAATACAATCAGTTAAAATAAGAAGGAATAGGGGAATATTCGACCGTTTCAATTCTTTATTTATCTTTTATTCCAAAATTCTCCCGAAAATCCAATTTCATTTTTCAATGAGGTTAGATGATCTAGTTCTTAATATTATTACTTTACTCAATTGACAGATTCCACAACAAATCTCTTGATTCGGAATTAGGGACTCATGTCGCATCTGATGAATCGATTCTCTTTTACACTTCTGTATCTCACTCGATCTTGTTTTTTAGTATTATCTAAAATAACCGATGAATTCTGAATTTTCCATAACTTAGGTAAGTGCTTTACCAACATATGTAGTGTAGTAAAAAAATAAATGGAATTTAACCCTTTCATGCTTACTATAACTAGTTATTTCGGTTTTCTACTGGCTGCTTTAACTATAACCCCAGCTCTATTTATTGGTTTGAACAAGATACGTCTTATTTGAAATGAATTGAATGAATAAGTCAGAAAAGCAAAATCTTTCTTTTGGATTCCTGGTATTCTACGACTCTTTTCCACACTAATTACCAATTCTTTTCTTGGTCATTGAGATTCGTGGATAATTTAGACTACTATTTAGGGATAGATCGTACCTCTTTTTTTTATCCCCTCGAACAAATCGAAATGATTGAAGTTTTTCTATTTGGAATCGTCTTAGGCCTAATTCCTATTACTTTAGCGGGATTATTCGTGACTGCGTATTTGCAATACAGGCGTGGGGATCAGTTGGATCTTTGATTGAGTAATATTTCTTTTTTGATTGACCTCCTCCAGACCAGAGAGGAGGTCAAATTGGAGTTGCAATTCAACTTTGTTTTGTTAAGTTATTTTACTCTGCTTCGACATAAGATAGATGGAATCACGCTCTGTAGGATTTGAACCTACGACATCGGGTTTTGGAGACCCGCGTTCTACCGAACTGAACTAAGAGCGCTTTCATTCAAAAAGAAAACCCTTTTCTACTCCTAACGTGTCTCACGTACGTATAGTATCCACAAATTCAAGTTATACCCACTTTAATTGATCCCCTCGCTACTGCCCATAAAGAAGAAAGAAGTAATAGGTAGGGATGACAGGATTTGAACCTGTGACATTTTGTACCCAAAACAAACGCGCTACCAAGCTGCGCTACATCCCTTTTCCAAATTGTTGTACAATGCCATTGTACACAATTCCTGTCTTGTTTTCCACATCGTAATTTTCTTCTCTTTCTCTATCTATATAGAACCTTCTTGTCATTTCTTCTTTTTGGTCTCATATAATCAAGTCAAGGAATGGTATACATCTAAAATCGAATCTAATTTCACCTATAAAAGAAAGATTACTATTCCTTGGTAATGTATAGGAAGAAGAGGTCATCTTTTTCTTTTTTAGGGATAGGAAAATCTCGTCTATACGGTTCATTCTATATAGAATATTGATTTTGTTTTTTTAGTTAGGAATTTCGCCTAAACAAAAGAAATACAAAAGATCTTGGGCAAGAGTATCTGATCATATATGTATTCCAATAAGGAAGGAGGATTTTCAATGCGGGATATAAAAACATATCTCTCTGTAGCACCCGTGCTAAGTACTCTATGGTTTGGGGCTTTAGCAGGTTTATTGATAGAAATTAATCGTTTATTCCCAGATGCTTTGTCATTCCCTTTTTTTTAATTCTAGTTATTGCTATGCGAGGAATTCTTCGTGACATGACGAAAATTTTCCCTTTTTCAATCCTTTTTTTTTTTAGTATAGGAAGGAAAAAGAAAGAAAAGATGGATTGGGTTGAACCTCAGAGTCATGAAAAATTCGGTAAATCCCATTTTGGAAAACAGAAATTCAATTAAAAGCGGTATCCAAGCTAAGTCAGGCCTCAGAAATCAGAGCATAGAAAGAGGCTGGGCTGGCTACTTAAATGAAAGGATTTCGAAGCAAAATCCTTGCTAATTCGACAAGGATTGTATTCTTTAATTATTTCTCCATTTTTTATTACTTAATTTAAGAATTTCCAAAATTTTTTATTCTAATGGATTTTATTCTTCTTCTTCGGATTCAAAATAGAAGAATAAAAGAATAAGTAGAAGAATTAAGTTAAGTCAATCCAAAAAAGAAAGGAGGTTCATGGCCAAGGGGAAAGATGTTAGAATCAGACTTATTTTGGAATGTATCAGTTGTGTTCGAAAAGGTGCCAATAAGGAATCGACGGGGATTTCTAGATATAGTACTCAAAAGAATCGCCACAATACACCTGGACAATTAGAATTCAAAAAATTTTGTCGTTATTGTCGCAAGCATACGACTCATGGCGAAATAAAAAAATAGGAGCATCGTGTGTTCGATCTTTCCAAAGAACAGATTTAATATATAGAACATAGATAGAATACAAAATACAAATCAACTCATTTGATTTCAGGTAGATATTATTTCATATGTATAGAGGGTATTCATATACTATATATGAATCAAATAATATATGGACCAAAGAAAGACTACTTCTTCTGGATCCAAAATTAATAAAATAAAGAAATCCATTTTTTTCCAATTTTTTAATAAAGAATAAATCATGTATACATCTAAACAACCTTTTCATAAATCTAAGCAACCCTTTCGTAAATCCAAGCAAACTTTTCAAAAATCCAAGCAAACTTTTCGTAAGTCCAAGCAAACTTTTCGTAAATCCAAACAACCTTTTCGTAAATCCAAACAACCTTTTCGTAGGCGTCCTCGGATTGGCCCGGGGGATCCAATTGATTATAGAAACATGAGTTTAATTAATCGATTTATTAGTGAACAAGGAAAAATATTATCGAGACGAATAAATAGATTAACCTTGAAACAACAACGATTAATTACTCTTGCTATAAAACAGGCTCGTATTTTATCTTTCTTACCATTTCGTAACTATGAGAATGAGAAGCAATTTCAAGCCCAGTCAATTTCAATAATTACTGGTCCTAGACCCAGAAAAAATAGACATATTCCTCAATTAACGCAAAAGTTCAATTCCAATCGAAACTTAAGAAACTCCAACCAGAATTTAAGAAACAACAATCGGAACTTAAGTTCCGATTGTTGATGTTTTATTCGAAAGGGCCAGACCTATATATAAGGAAAGTAATCCAGTTTTGATTCTTGTGTTTGTTATAAGAAAGAAAAATGGGGAAGAATAAATAGTTTTTTTATTTATTGCAACATGCTCGTTGATTCTTACCACTTAATCTTAATTTATTGTATCTTCCCGGAGTTCCCTCTCCGGGAATTCGGTTTTAATTATTCCTGTATATTACTTTTTTATCCATTTAATTGATGATCTTTATTTTATTGGAAATCGTGTAAAGATTATTTGGATTTGATACAGCTACTTGTGCAAGCATTTTACGATTAAGAATCAATTCCTTCTTGTACAGATTGTGTATTAATTTACTATAACTATTGAATACTTTATATATCCGCGTTGCTGCGTTTATCCTAGTGATCCACAAACGACGAAAATCCCTCTTTTGCCTGCCTCTATCTCGATGAGAGGAAACAAAAGCTCTTCTTACTTGTTGAGTAATCATTCGATTAAGTCTTAAATGAGCCCCTCTAAAGTTTGAGGCAAATGAACGCATTTTTGTTCGTCGTCTCCGAGCTATATATCCTCGCGGAACTCTGGTCATTGAATCAAATTAACCTTAATGAATAACTAATGATTTCTCTTCTTTTAGCCATCCTTTTTCCCATTAATAACAAAACGAATTATTCCGATATATAAAATATTAATTCCAATGGCTTTTGCTACTGTAACCTTCCCAACCACGATTTTTTATTCTATTCCCTTCAGTTATTTCGCATAGAAATAACAAATTCTAACGATACTCAAAAAAATAGTGGGTTCCATCGTTTCTATGGTTCCCTTTTAAACGGTGAGGCCCTCTCTATACACCGGAGCCCTTTCTTTCATTTCATCAAAAGGTATTGTGAACTTGTATAGTTCACATTCTTTGGCTCTACCTATCCATTATAGAGTAAATAGCTCTTTTCACAATAAGAGTTATCCATACAGTGACGGCATTTAATTATGAAAGTTGGCTAAGTAGCTGACCCTGTTAGTCCGTTCTTTTAAGATAAAGGAGCATAAGCCTTTTTCTTTTTATTACTATTTCCTCCGCTTAATGGATAACCATTCTCTACCAATGGGGGAATTGCTTCTTATTTCCAATTTAGATGATTGGATTTGCACCAAAGGAAACCAGAAATTCCATATTACCATAGAAATCTAGGATAGAGCTTCTCTATCCTATTCATTGGTACCGATCATGGATACTTCCAAAATTGTCTTATTTGTTTGAACTCATGATCTGAACGAGTCACACATACACCCTAGCACATGTTCCTCGACGCTGAGGACATCCCTTAAGCGCGGCCGATTTTCTAGCATTTCGTATTGGCTGTCTTGCGTTTCTAATAAGTTGTTTAACCGTTGGCATGTCGTATGTATATAGAAAAAAAGGATTGGTTTAGATCGATCTTAACCTGATGATTGATCATCATGAAGTATTTCTATTTTCTATTAAATCGCAGAAAACCTGAATTTAGGTTTGAAATAAATTTACAAGAAATGCGACCACTACCAATCCTTAAACATTTCCGGAAACCACACTGGATCAGTATCGCAGTGCTCGTCAATCATTTCATCCCCTACAATATCGACAAGTCCATAAGCTTTGGCTTCGTCTGCTGACATAAAAACATCCCTTTCCATGTCTTCGGATACAACCCAAAAAGGCTTGCCTGTTCTTAGTGCATAAACCCTTGTGATCATTTCGCGAACTTTGTGTAACTCTTCCACTTCTAGTAAAAATTCTGGTGTCCTTGCCCGATAATAAGCACTAGCAGGTTGGTGAAGCATAATCCTCGCGTGAGGGAATGCTATACGCTTGGTGGGTTCTCCTCCAAGCAGAATGAAGGATGCCATGGACGCAGCTATTCCGAGGCATATTGTATATATATCTGGTGTCACCGTTTGCATCGTATCAAAAATTGCCATTCCTGAGATTAGCCACCCGCCTGGGGAGTTTATAAACAAAAAAATATCGCTAATTCCATCTTCTATACTGAGATATACCATGAGACCTGTAATATGATTCGTGATCTCGCAACGAATCTCTTGACCTAAAAAAAGTGTCCTTTCTCGATACATAACATTGTATAAGTCAACCCAAGTCGCTTCTTCATCTCCGGGAATCCGGTAAGGTACTTTTGGAACACCAATGGGCATATTAGATTAATATTATTAAATTTAAGTAAGAAAACTATACTTTAATATGGAAACGTAAGAATGGAAGAGAAAGAAAGAATCCGCAGTTTATTGTCTTTTTTTTTTCTTATTCTATATGAATACTATAGATTCTATTAATACGTAGATGAATACTATAGATTCTATTAATACGTAGATTGAAATAATACATAGATTGAAAGGTTATATCTATAAGGAAGGTAAGACAGATTGAATAAAGAAAAAAGAATCGGTGATTGGAATGATAAACAAAGAGGGATAGGGATCTATTCTTCGTTTTTTTTTTTCCAAATAGGCCAAGCTACCCATTGCATATTGGCACTTATCGAGTATAGAATAGATCTGCTTCTCTTTCTTCTTACGAACAGAATTGGCTTCTTATTTTTAATGGAATGAAATAAATATTCACGCTTTCTGACACAGAATCCCCTAGAGGGGTTAGGTACATAGGATATGGATAGTCTTTTCCAATGCGATAAAATAAAGCGACATCGTGTCTATTTTTCTTTGCTAAAGGGGTATTTCCATGGGTTTGCCTTGGTATCGTGTTCATACTGTTGTATTGAATGATCCGGGTCGATTGCTTTCGGTGCATATAATGCACACAGCTCTAGTTTCTGGTTGGGCCGGCTCGATGGCTTTATACGAATTAGCGGTTTTTGATCCCTCTGATCCTGTTCTGGATCCAATGTGGAGACAAGGTATGTTCGTCATTCCCTTCATGACTCGTTTAGGAATAACCAATTCGTGGGGTGGTTGGAGTATTTCAGGAGGAACTGTAACGAATCCGGGTATTTGGAGTTATGAAGGTGTGGCAGGTGCGCATATTGTGTTTTCTGGCTTGTGTTTCTTGGCAGCTATCTGGCATTGGGTATATTGGGACCTAGAAATATTCTGTGATGAGCGGACGGGAAAACCCTCTTTGGATTTGCCCAAGATCTTTGGAATTCATTTATTTCTTGCAGGGGTGGCTTGCTTTGGCTTTGGCGCATTTCATGTAACGGGTTTGTATGGTCCTGGGATATGGGTGTCCGATCCTTATGGACTAACTGGAAAAGTACAAGCTGTAAATCCAGCGTGGGGTGTAGAAGGTTTTGATCCTTTTGTTCCGGGGGGAATAGCTTCTCATCATATTGCTGCGGGTACATTGGGCATATTAGCGGGCCTATTCCATCTTAGTGTCCGTCCGCCTCAACGTCTATACAAAGGATTACGTATGGGCAATATTGAAACTGTACTTTCCAGTAGTATCGCTGCTGTTTTTTTTGCAGCTTTCGTAGTTGCCGGAACTATGTGGTATGGGTCAGCAACTACCCCAATCGAATTATTTGGGCCTACTCGTTATCAGTGGGATCAGGGATACTTTCAGCAAGAAATATATCGAAGAGTTAGCGATGGATTAGCCGAAAATCTTAGTTTATCAGAAGCTTGGTCTAAAATTCCCGAAAAATTAGCCTTTTATGATTATATTGGTAATAATCCGGCAAAGGGGGGATTATTCAGAGCAGGCTCAATGGACAATGGGGATGGAATAGCTGTTGGATGGTTAGGACATCCCGTCTTTAGAGATAAAGAAGGGCGCGAGCTTTTTGTACGCCGTATGCCTACTTTTTTTGAAACATTTCCGGTTGTTTTGGTAGATGAAGAGGGAATTGTGAGAGCGGACGTTCCTTTTAGAAGAGCAGAATCCAAATATAGTGTTGAACAAGTAGGCGTAACGGTGGAGTTCTATGGTGGCGAACTTAATGGTGTAAGTTATTCTGATCCTGCTACTGTAAAAAAATATGCGAGGCGTTCCCAATTAGGGGAAATTTTTGAATTAGATCGGGCTACTTTGAAATCGGATGGTGTTTTTCGCAGCAGTCCAAGGGGTTGGTTCACTTTTGGTCATGCTACCTTTGCTTTGCTCTTCTTTTTCGGACACATTTGGCATGGCGCTAGAACCTTGTTCCGAGATGTTTTTGCTGGTATTGATCCAGACTTGGATGCTCAAGTGGAATTTGGAACATTCCAAAAAGTTGGAGATCCAACTACAAGGAGACAGGCAGTCTGATACCACATTGCTATGGTATCTTTCATCTCTCTTTTTTGATTTGACATGGGAAACATCTCCCATCCTTTCTTTGACTCTTTTTCTTTCTTTATATGGGAAATGATCCCAAATGACAAATGAATAGGTGTGGAAGTTATAATTGTAAATAAACCACGATCGAATCTATGGAAGCATTGGTTTATACGTTCCTTTTAGTTTCGACTTTAGGGATAATTTTTTTCGCTATCTTCTTCCGAGAACCACCTAAGGTTCCGACTAAAAAAATGAAATAATTTCATTGAAGTAAGAAGTCTCCCCATCTGGGAGACTTCTTACTTCAATTAGTCCCCGTGTTCTTCGAATGGATCTCTTAATTGTTGAGAGGGTTGCCCAAACGCGGTATATAAGGCATACCCAGTAAAGCTTACAAGTAAACCAGATATGGAGATGGCGACTAAAGTTGCTGTTTCCATTTTTATAGAATTTCAAGATTACAATGGATCTACGAAAAGATCGTGTATTTACAACTACAACGGAATAGTATACAAAGTCAACACCAATGATTAAATAGAATTTATGGCTACACAAACCGTTGAAGATAGTTCTAGACCTGGGCCAAGACGAACTCGCGCAGGTAGTTTATTGAAACCCTTGAATTCGGAATATGGGAAAGTAGCTCCGGGTTGGGGGACTACTCCTTTTATGGGGGTCGCAATGGCTTTATTCGCGATATTCCTATCTATCATTTTAGAAATTTATAATTCTTCTGTTTTACTGGACGGAATTTTAATGAATTAGGTTTCTACTAACTAAAACTACGAAGTCATAGTTTTTCCATCCAAAAAAGCCTTTCTACTTTAAGCTCTACATTTCTAGACATTCTGGTAGTTCGACCGTGGAATTTTTTTGTTTCGGTATCTCTGGAATATGAGTGTGTGACTTGTTAGAATTGATCCTATTGATAATACATAGAAAGGGCCTGTTATCTCTATCAAGATGATTCTAATTCGTCGGATATTTATTATTTATTCTAGTATCTGGAACACGAAATAGATAGAGTGGATCAAGAAAAAAAAAATGGAACTATGATTCATACTCACTATTCAGACCTCGCAACCAGACTGAAAAAAATTCAAGTAGTTTTTAATAAAAAAAGAAAATGTCTTCCTTCCAAATTTGTTTGCCCAAAAGACAACTTTTTTTTTTTCTCTTGATTTTGTCGAGTTATTACACCGATTCAATAAATGATCATCAAGCGGTTCTTATTCGAAGAACCCTTGCCTTTTGTTTAGCTTGAGACTCAATCATCGTGGCTCTAGTATGAATCTAAGGTTTTAATTGAACTGATTCATAGGATCGCAACAAGATAATTTCTATCAGAAAACTACTAGAATTTTTGCTTTATTTATTTACTAGTAAAACAAAACAAGAGTAAATCCGCATTACGCAAAAAAAAAAAGAAATCCAAAATAGGGAAGAGAAAAGTCAAGAGGCCTCTAATGACCAACATAAGGCAAAGAAAGGAAGACAGATGAGCCAACTTGAGATTTTTTGGCATTATCATCATAAAGAATAAATTCTGGATTTTTCTTATTTCATATCTTCAAGGCAAATCGACCCAATCCAGCGGCTGATGAAGTTTTGAACCCTTTTTTTTCTAATATCCGTTGAAAATTTGTGTGTTTCTGCTTGAGCCGTACGAGATGAAATTTTCATATACGGTTCTCGGAGGGGGACTCGGGTTAGTTACCTATCTCAATAAAGTATATGATTGGTTTGAGGAACGTCTTGAGATTCAGGCAATTGCGGATGATATAACTAGTAAATATGTTCCTCCTCATGTCAACATATTTTATTGTTTAGGGGGAATTACACTTACTTGTTTTCTAGTACAAGTCGCTACAGGTTTTGCTATGACTTTTTACTACCGCCCAACCGTTACAGAGGCTTTTTCCTCGGTTCAATACATAATGACCGAGGCCAACTTTGGTTGGTTAATCCGATCAGTTCATCGATGGTCAGCAAGTATGATGGTTCTAATGATGATCCTGCACGTATTTCGTGTGTATCTCACAGGTGGATTTAAAAAACCCCGCGAATTAACTTGGGTCACAGGTGTGGTTTTGGCTGTATTGACTGCATCGTTTGGTGTAACTGGTTATTCTTTGCCTTGGGATCAAATTGGTTATTGGGCAGTCAAAATTGTGACAGGTGTACCTGAAGCGATTCCGGTAATAGGATCGCCTTTAGTGGAGTTATTGCGTGGAAGTGCTAGTGTGGGCCAATCCACTTTGACTCGTTTTTATAGTTTACATACTTTTGTACTGCCTCTGCTTACTGCCGTATTTATGTTAATGCACTTTCCAATGATACGTAAGCAAGGTATTTCGGGTCCTTTATAGGGAAGGCATATCATAGAGAAAGATAATTCTAATTCTCATATATCATATCGGGTAGGTTGTGGTATTTCATTGCTACAAACATGGGTTATTGTAAAATAAGACATGTCATTTGGATACTTTTCTTCAACTCCGAAGTATTTTGATACAAATAGTTGAAGTTAATTTTACGAAAGAAAATAAGGCGGATTATGGGAGTGTGTGACTTGAATTATTGATTTGGCCATGCAGATAAAGAATTGGATCTGCCACATTAGAATTCACAACTAAAGGTGTCTCCGCATCCAATCAACACGTAAGTCCCCTATCTAGGAAGGATAGGCTGGTTCACTTGAGGAGAATATTTTCTATGATCATACCCCGACCATGTCATCCATGAACAGGCTCCGTAAGATCCCATAGAGTAGAAATGGAATAAGTCATATCACATGATCTAATTCTCTATTTATTACACTTACTTTTTTATTATAGTATGGAAATGCATTCATTTTCTTTGCATCGATTGCGATCCGCAATACTATCGGAGTAAAAGAAGGTATCTAAGGAAGAACGTAGGCTAGACTTTTGGATTTTTTATTAGTAACAAGTAAATACTTTGTTTGGACGTAAGAAATTTGCGATATTGAGGGGATAAACACCAACTAATCAAGAGACATGAGACAATCCACAAAGCAATTGATCATGATCAATTTTGCAAGCCCACTTGGATATTGAGCATTTACCCATAAGAATAGGATTCTTTTCAATGAGTAGTTGTAGGTGCAACTTCGGAAAAGAGAATCTGATAAAGCTTTTCTTACCTAGAGTCATTGAGTCATTATATACCTTATTCTATTATGGATCTTCCACGGTCTTTTTTCTTTCATTCTTGCTCGAGCCGGATGATGAAAAATTCTCATGTCCGGTTCCTTTGGGGGATGGATCCTAAAGAATTCACCTATCCCAATAACAAAGAAACCTGACTTAAATGATCCTGTATTAAGAGCAAAATTAGCTAAAGGGATGGGACATAATTATTACGGGGAACCCGCGTGGCCCAACGATCTTTTATATATTTTTCCAGTAGTAATTCTAGGTACTATTGCATGTAATGTAGGTTTAGCGGTTCTTGAGCCGTCAATGATTGGTGAACCGGCGGATCCGTTTGCAACTCCTCTGGAAATATTACCCGAGTGGTACTTCTTTCCCGTGTTTCAAATACTCCGTACAGTACCCAATAAGTTATTGGGCGTTCTCTTAATGGTTTCTGTGCCAACGGGCTTATTGACAGTACCCTTTCTAGAGAATGTCAATAAATTCCAAAATCCATTTCGTCGCCCAGTAGCTACGACAGTTTTTTTAATCGGTACTGCGGTAGCTCTTTGGTTAGGTATTGGAGCAACATTACCCATTGAAAAATCCTTAACTTTAGGTCTTTTTTAGGGATTTTGCAGGTTGATTCATTCAACCGTGAAGTACCGTGCATAGGTATCTAGGAAATAGTTACTTCCAAGTGAATCTTCCCTAGATACCTAAAATCCATTTTATTATGATCCATTTCGCGAAAATATAGATTGTGCCAAAGATGCAAAATTGTTTTCTTTTTTTTTTATTCTAACTCGAAAAGGAAGAAGAGGAAAAAATTGCAATGGATTTAAAACGAGAACTTATTCTTAGGTAAATCAATTGGGAGATGCTTCTCTAGAGTGTCCCATATCTGTTTTCCATCTTCCATACGAAAACTGTCAATTCTCATAAGATCTTCCTCAGTCTTACTCAAAAGGTCCAATAGTGTATGTATATTGGCCCTTTTGAGACAATTATACGTTCTAGAAGGCAATTCTAATTGATCAATAAAAATACAATTCAATGGAATTCCTTTTTTGTTTTTCTTTAGATTAGTTAATTTTTTTTGAAAGGTTAAAAGGGGTGGAGTAAACCTGTTTTTATTTTCTTCGAAACTAGTGCCCTCTTCCTCCGCGTGTAGAAAAGGAAGAAATAAATCAATCAAATTACGAGAAGCCTCATAAAGCGCTTCCTTAGGGGTTAAACTTCCATTCGTCCATATTTCTAGAAAAAGTATCTCGTGTTTTTCATTTCCATTCCCACAATAAAAAATACTATAATTCACATTTCGAACAGGCATGGATACAGCATCTATGGGATAACTTCCATCTTGAGAGTTCTTTCTGAGTTCCGTGTGATATCCGCGATCTCTCTTGATCTGTAACTCAATACAGAAATCAATGGGCTCTGTCAAGTTAGCTATAGGTTGTGCCATATCAACGATCTCTACGGAAGGGGGTAAGATGATATCTTGAGCAGTTATGTATCTAGGACCTTTGACACAAATTGATGCGTCTCTAACTCCATAGAGATTACTTCTCAATACAATTTCTTTCAAATTTAGTAAAATTTCTTGTACGGATTCTTCAATACCTGCTATTGTAGAATATTCGTGTGGCACGCTCCCAAATTTTGCACGTGTGATACATGTTCCTTCTATTTCTCCAAGTAAAGCTCTTCGCAAGGCAATACCGACGGTATCCGCTTGACCTTTTCTAAGCGGGGACAAAATGAAACGACCATAATAAAGACGCTTACTATCTACTCTTGATTCAACACACTTCCACTGTAGTGTTTGAGTGGATCCTGCTACCTCCTCTCGAACCATAATAGACTAGTATTATTATTTGATCATTGAATCGTTTATTTCTCTTGAAAGCGGTTTAATTCTTTTACAGACGTCTTTTTTTAGGAGGTCGACATCCATTATGCGGCATAGGTGTTACATCGCGTATACAACTTAATCGTACACCACTTTTAGCAATGGCTCGTAATGCGGCATCTCTTCCACTACCAGCACCCTTTACCATAACTTCTGCTCGTTGCAAACCCACTGTACGAATAGCATCTACTGCTGTTCTTTGACCAGCATAGGGTGATGCTTTTCTTGAGCTTTTGAATCCACAAGTACCCGCGGAGGACCAGAAAACCACCCGACCCTGCGGGTCTGTAACAGTTATAATGGTATTGTTGAAACTAGCTTGAACATGAATAACTCCTTTTGTTATTCTACGTGCACTCTTCCGTAAACTAAAACGCGCATTCCTACGCAAACCAATCCGCACTTTCCTACGTGAACCAATTTTTGGTATAGCTTTTGTCATATTTTATTATCTCATAAATATGAGTTAGAAATAACAAAAAGAAAAAAAGATACAAAGATATCCGTTTCAGGGTAAAATATATCCTTTACTTTAATTATTTTATTTGGAATTTGGACATTTCCGCGGGTACTTTTTTTACTTTTTAGAAAGTAAAGTTCTTTTTCGAAAGATTACCCCTGTCTTTGTTTATGCTTCGGGTTGGAACAAATGACTCTAATTCGTCCACGCCTACGAATCAGTCGACATTTTGTACAAATTTTACGAACAGAAGCTCTTATTTTCATATTTCCGTATTCCTTTCTTAAACTATGAATCTAATCTTTGGAAAAAATAAGTCTCTTCGCTTGAATTTTGGAACTTTGAATTTATTACCCTAGAAAAAAAAAAAGAAAAACCTAATTCTTTGAATCTTTGGTATCCTTCAAATCTTCGGTATCCTTCAAATCTTCGGTATCCTTCGAGTCTTCGGTACGCTTCGAATCCTTATGGGGAAGTCTATAAATTATACGTCCCTTGCTTGAATCATAACGACTTACTTCAATTTTGACCCTATCCCCCATCAGTATTCGTATAGAACTAGACCGGATCTTTCCTGAAATATAGCCCAGAATGATGGTGTCATTCTCTAGGCGAACGCGGAACATTCCGTTGGGTAGGGCTTCCGTAACTAAACCTTCGAAAGTGACTTTTGCTTCTCTCGGGTTTTTTTTTTCTCTCCTATTTTTTTTTTCTGTCATATTTTTTTTTCTCCTATTTTTCTATTTTGATTTTCAAATAAAAAAAAACGTTGTATTTTTATTTGAAAAATAGGAAGTTCGAGATAGAATTCGGGTACTATAGGAGGGGCGATTACCATATATAACATAAGACTTCCCCCCCAATTCTGTTTAGTCGAGCTTCTCGATCTGTCATTATACCTCGAGAAGTAGAAAGAATAGCAATTCCCATTCCGCCCAAAACTTTAGGAATTCCTTGATAGTTGGCATAAATTCGTAAGCCGGGTCGGCTGATACGCTTTAAAAAGGTTCTAGTTCTATATATTCCTTTTCTAGTCTTTCTCTTTTGATGTCGCAAAGTTGAAACCAAGAAATATCTGTTACTTTCCTGATGTTTCCGAACACTTTCAATAAAACCCTCTCGTAGAAGTATTTTAACAATGTTTTCGGTAATATTTGTAGATACTACTCGAACTGTTCCTTTTTTATTCATGTCCGCGTTTCTTATAGAGGTTAGTAAATCAGCAATAGTGTCCTTGCCCATAAGACTCTAATTCTAGGTTCCTCCTAATTTTTCTATAATCAACATGTTTTCTTTTTTTTTTATTTTGGATTTTAAAGCATATACGTGAAACACAATCTACTAATTTTTTCTTTGATCTATATCTTGCCTACTAGTATTTATAATACTTCAGGAGCTAATGAAACTATTTTAGTAAAATTCAACTCTCTCAATTCCTCGGCGATCGCGCCAAAAACTCGAGTTCCTTTTGGATTTCCTTTTTGATCAATGATAACCGCTGCATTGTCATCATAGCGTATTATTATACCGTCTTCGCATTTGAACTCTTTACATGTACGTACAATTACAGCTCGAATTACTTCGGATCTTTCTAGAGGCATTTGGGGCACTGCGTCTTTGATTACAGCAACAATAACATCACCAATACGAGCATATCGCTGATTACTAGCAGCTCCTATGACTCGAATACACATCAATTTTCGAGCTCCACTGTTATCTGCTACATTTAAAAGGGTCTGAGGTTGAATCATATTATTTTGATTTCAATTTGTTATTTCAATGCAAAAGGATGAAAGAAATATTGTCTTACCAGAAAGAAAAACCTGGTTTTTTTATCTTCAATACTCCTTTATCTTCAATACTCCTTTTTTTGGGTTCTATATCTCTATCTCTAATCGAAGAAATTGACTTCGTATGGGCATTTTACTGGCAGCTATGGAGATAGCTGCTCTAGCTACAGTTTCGGATACTCCGCCCATTTCATAAAGTATTCGACCTGGTTTAACAACGGCTACCCAATATTCGGGGGATCCCTTTCCTGAGCCCATACGTGTTTCCGTGGGTCTTAGTGTAACCGGTTTGTCGGGAAATATACGTACCCATAGTTTTCCACCACGACGTGCATATCGTGTCATTGCTCTTCGTCCTGCTTCTATCTGTCTCGACGTGATCCAAGCGGGTTCAAGTGCTTGAAGAGCATATCTACCAAAACAAATACGATTGCCTCGGCAGGATTTTCCCTTCATTCTTCCTCTATGTTGTTTACGAAATCTGGTTCTTTTGGGGTTATAGTCGATGGTTCTTTCTTAGTTCCATCTCTACTGCAAAACTGGACATGAGAGTTTCTTCTCATCCAGCTCCTCGCGAATGAAATGAGAAAGCGTGCAAATTTCTCTAATTCCATAATATTTTGGAATATTATGGATAGATGCACATTAATAGATAATAGAAAAAGTTAGGGTTTTTTTAATATTGAATTTGTTAAAATAGATAAATATATAGTCAAGAAAGAAGATCTAGAATATATCTAGATGTGTGTGTCTATTTATCTATATTCTATATTTATTTATCTATATTCTATATTTATGGATAATGTAATCTTTCTTAACAAAAAATCTCCTTATTTTTACTCTTATTGAATCGCGGTAAAGTATTCTAATTCAATAAAGATTTCGCGGGCGAATATTTACTCTTTCCTGTCTTATTTGTTAATTTATATTATAACCTTACCAAATAAGGCAATTTTTTTGGTTTGTTCCGCCATCCCACCCAATGAAGTATTAGGATTCTTTTCAATAAAATCCTATGCAGTCATAGGTTCTGTCGTTCCCACTACTTCTCCTTTAATGGTTAGGTCTGAATCCCACAATGGAGCTTCCAAAAAATTTCTTTCCGAGTCAATTTTCTCAGTTTTATTAACCCGGGCCGCTCTTTATTATTGTTTTAAATTTGTATTTCTTGTTTCAAGTTACGATTTCGAATTCTCTGTTATTTTTATTATATTGATGCTTTATCACATTGCCTTTTATGATGTAACTCATAGACCATACATATTGGAATCCTATATCTTTCTTATTCCTCTTCTTTCTTTCTATCATCCCTCCTTTTATCCACATCCCTTTAGTTTTGCTTCACAACCTAGAATCCATTTTCTTTTTTAGAGAAAAAATTGCAGTTGCTACAACTATATGATAGATCTACTCATTTATGATAGATGTATCATATAGTGACTGTTTCTTAGTTAGGATCTCGACAATACGAAGCAATAGGTTGGTTATTAGTTAATTTTCTATAATTACTAAGTTTTTTTCTTTTTCTATTTATAGTAGGGTTCAGTCAATTTTTTTGAATCTCCATTTTCGACTCTAAAGAAAAAACTAACGAGTCACACACTAAGCATAGCAATTATATTAAAAGATTTATCAATTTTCATTAAATCTTATAGAAAGAGGTAGAATTTCTTCTTCTTTTTCAGGGATTTCAGGAAAAATAAGGCTCTTGTCATTTTTTATTCTATCACTGAACAGAATGGGAAGACAAGGCTAGTTATTCTTCGTCTATGAATATCCAAATTTTTACACCTAATACTCCATAGATAGTTCGAATTGGATAGCAGCAATAATCAATTTTAGCGCGAATTGTTTGGAGGGGAAGTCTACCCTTTTTGATGCATTCGGCACGTGCAATTTCTTTCCCTGCGAGACGACCTGCAATTTTTACTTTTACTCCCCTTATATCTGCTTTTTGAGTTAATTCAATGGCTTTTTTCATTGCCTTTCGGAATGAAACTCTATTTTTTAATTGGAAAGCTATATATTCTGCAAGAATGCTAGGTTGTCTATAAGGTTCTTTAACTTTTTCAATAGCAATATTAAGTCTCTGGTTTACAGAATTAACTTCCTTTTGTAGATCTTTCTCTAATTCTTCGATTGCTCCTTTTTTCTTTAATAAATTGGGGAATCCAATATGGATTATTACGTGGATCGTATCGATTTCTTTTTGAATTTCTATATGTGTAATTACTTCGGAACTTGAGCCTGAGTCCATTTTTCTATTATGTGTAATTACTTCGGAACTTGAGTCTGATTCTATTTTTCTATTCGAGCCTTTTTTCCTATTCTTTTGTATATAGTTCTTGATACAATTCCGTATTTTTTTATCTTCCTGTAGACCTTCAGAATAATTTTTTGGTTGTGCGAACCAAAAGGAATGGTGATTTTGGGTTGTACCAAGTCTGAAACCGAGTGGATTTATTTTTTGTCCCATATTTTTCTATTCTATTTTTTTTTTACTGGGAATCGAAATCTTAGATGGATCTAAAGATTATTTAGATTTCTTTACTATATTTAGTACAATTGTTATATGACACATGGTTTTTTTTATGGGAGAACTACGTCCTCGAGCTCGAGGTCTGAATTTTTTCATAATAGTACTCCTACTGACTTCGGCTTTAGTGATGAATAAATTCGCTTTGTCGAAATCCCTATAATGAGTAGCATTTGCTGCTGCCGAATAAACCAACTTTAGGATGGGATAAGATGCTCGATAAGGCATGAGGTTCAGTATCATAACAGTTTCTTCGTAGTAACGCCAGCGAATCTCATCAAGAACTCTTTGTGCTTTGAAAACAGACATATGGATGCGTTTTTGTGCTTTGAAAACCCGTTCGAACTTAAGTAGACGATCGGTTGGAACTTTCCTTGCGAGTTTCCTTAGCCCATTCTTCTTCTTCTTTATTCTAGGGGTATACTTTACCAGTTTGAAACTTGTCATAAATAAGGTTATTCCCCGCCTACCTTTGTTTGTTTGTTTTTTTTTATTTTGAATCTTTCTATTCTGAATTCAGTTAACGACGAGATTTAGTATCTTTTCTTGCACTTTCATAACTCGTGAAATGCCGAGTAGGCACGAATTCCCCCAATTTGCGACCTACCATAGGATTTGTTATGTAAATAGGTATATGTTCCTTTCCATTATGAATCGCGATTGTATGGCCAACCATTGCGGGTAGAATGCTAGATGCCCGGGACCACGTTACTATTGTTTCTTTCTCCTCCTTCATATTGACCTTTTCGATTTTTGCCAATAAATGATGAGCTACAAAAGGATTCGTTTTTTTTCGTGTCACAGCTGATTACTCCTTTTTCCATTTTAAAGAGTGGCATTCTATGTCCAATATCTCGATCGAAGTATGGAGGTCAGAATAAATAGAATAATGATGAATGGAACAAAGAGAAAAATCCTTTAGCTGGATAAGGGGCGGATGTAGCCAAGTGGATCAAGGCAGTGGATTGTGAATCCACCATGCGCGGGTTCAATTCCCGTCGTTCGCCCATCGCATTATTGCAAATTCCAAAAATGCAATTTTCCATATTCCTAGTTACGTATTTACTTACGGCGACGAAGAATAAAACTATCACTATATTTTTTCCTTTTCCTAGTTCTTCTTCCAAGCGCAGGATAACCCCAAGGGGTTGTGGGTTTTTTTCTACCAATGGGGGCTTTCCCTTCACCGCCCCCATGGGGGTGGTCCACAGGGTTCATAACTACCCCTCTTACTACGGGGCGTTTACCTAGCCAACACTTAGATCCGGCTCTACCCAAACTTTTTTGGTTCACCCCAACATTACCCACTTGTCCGACTGTTGCTAAGCAATTTTGGGATACCAAACGGACCTCCCCAGATGGTAATCTTAAAGTGGCCGATTTACCCTCTTTTGCAATCAGTTTCGCTACAGCACCTGCTGCTCTAGCTAATTGCCCACCCCTTCCACGTGTGATTTCTATGTTATGTATGGCCGTGCCTAAGGGCATATCGGTTGAAGTAGATTCTTCTTTTCTCTCAAAAAACCCCTTCCCAAACTGTACAAGCTTCTTCCAAAGCATACAGCTTTCTAGATGTATATGACGATCTCTAGACAGATGGATCTTATATGAATCGTATGATGAAGTACCACATGAGTGGATATATAGGAAAGGAATCCAAATCTGCCGAATCGCTCATGTTATGATCTTCTACATCCTAGGTCTCCGCGTTCCGTCATCTGGCTTATGTTCTTCATGTAGCATTCAGATCGAATGACTCTATGAAATTACGTCGATACTTCCACATATTATGGGTAACGTAGGAGACATCCCTATTTTCCCCGGGGGGTCTTAATTACCACTGCTTAGCTTTCAATTCGCCTCTGACCATCAAATTAAATGTGAATAACCCGTCCTCCTCTCTTTGAAACAAGGGGCGCTTCCGGTTCTGTGCGTGCTTCAAACAATTTTGTCTTCTCCATATTACCATATCTCTAGAGTCAATAATTTTCTATGAGGAACTACTGAACTCAATCACTTGCTGCCGTTACTCAACAGTTTTCTGTTGAGGTCTATCCCGTAGAGGTAGTCAAATTGGATCAGTGATCGATTTCTAGGTTTCGTCGTAAACCTAATTGGTTACTTCCAATTACGTAAATCAATAGTTCAAACCGCACTCAAAGGTAGGGCATTTCCCATTGATATAGGAACTTTTGTACCAGAAACAATAGTATCTCCAATTATAGCCCCTCTGGGATGTAAAATATATCTCTTCTCACCATCCCCATAGTGTATGAGACAAATGTATGCATTTCGATTAGGGTCGTATTCTATGGTTACGATTCTACCAGATATGTCTTTTTGATTCCGTCGAAAATCGATTTTACGGTATAGGCGCTTATGACCTCCCCCTCTATGCCTTGCGGTAATGATTCCTCTGGAATTACGACCTTTACCACAACGGTGCCGTCCATGGATCAAATTATTTCGTGGATTGGATTTCACTTGCCTGTCTACGGTTCCCTTGCGTGTGCTCGGGATAGGTGTTTTGTATAAATGTTTCGCCGTATTATTAAGTATTCTCCTTTAGTTTTTTTCTCTATCTAGAAGTGGAATAGAATAACCCGGTTGAAGGGTAATGATCATACGTCTGTAATGCATTGTATGTCCCAGAATAGGTCCCATTCTTCTACCCTTTCTGGGTAGTCGATGGCTATTCACAGCTACTACCTTAACACCAAAGAAGAGTTCGACCCAATGCTTTATTTCTGTCTTAGTGAATCCCGATTCGACATTAAAAGTATATTGATTCTTTCCCAATAAACGAAGACTTTTTTCTGTAAATACTGCGTATTTGATTCCATCCATAAATCGACTTTCCCTCCTATGCTCTGAGTTCCAGTATCGATAAGAATTCGAGTTCTTATTGTTCTTATGTTATGGTATGAATATACCATACCAATTCGTTATGTATGGATGATGGATGAGATTCCATGGATAGAGAGCCAGTTCCAATAGACTTATGGAACGTTCCCGTTCGCGTGCATCCAGCAGGAATTGAACCCGCAAATTTACCAATTATGAGTTGGGCGCTTTAACCATTCAGCCATGGATGCTTAACAGGGATCATCGTACATCGTAAATAACCAATTTTCATATAGAAAGACATATCATAGAAAAATGAAATCGAAAATATTCGGAGATGGCAAATATTCGGAGATGACTATGAAAACACCTCTCTGGATCCTCGAATTGAAAGAGAGATTGAGAGGGATCAAGAATCCTAATTCTCGCTATTTGGAATGGATCCAATTCTATTGAGTCTGACTCATAGTGATCATTTCTCTTTAGCAAAGAATGACCTTGGTTATCAAAGGATTGAACAACCGGGATCCATTTACTTATGATACCTAGTTGACATTGATAACAAGGATCTAATGAATTATGAGTTTAATAGATCCTCTTTAGCAGAAAGACGTATATTCCTTGCTCATTATCAGACAATCACTTATTCCCAAACCTCGTGTGGGGCTAATCGTTTTCATTTACCATCTCATGGAAAACCCTTTTCGTTCCGCTTAGCCCTATCGGGTATTTTAGTGATAGGTTCTATAGGAACTGGACGATCCTATTTGGTCAAATACCTAACGAAAAATTCCTATTTTCCTTTCATTAAGGTACGAGGGCTTCTTATTCCACAAGAACGAAAGCACCTTTTCATTCTTTCATATACTAGGGGTTTTTACTTGGAAAAGACAATGTTCCATACTAAAGGATTCGGGTCCATAACCACGAGTTCCAGTGCACTAGATCTTGTAGCACTTAGCAACGAGGCCCTATCCATTAGTATTCCACATAAGAAATCCATTATAGAAACTAATACAATTAGATTAGCTCTTCATAGACAAACTTGGGGTTTGCGAGCCAAGGTAAGACCGGCTCGGGATCATGGGACCCTTTTCTATCAGATAGGAGGGGCTCTTGTACAAAATAGACTTCTAAGTAATAACCCCATAGAATCTATCTATATAAAGAGGCAATCGTGTCAGGAAGCGGGTTTTTCTTTGGCCAAAGGGTACTTCGAACTTGGAACGAGCATGAAGAGATTAACGAGACTTCTTTCTCTTTTGAGTTTTTCTGGCGGACCGGTCGCGCAAGATCTTTGGTCTTCCCCCGGAACCGATGAAAAAAAGTGGGTCGCTTCTTATGGACTCGCTCAGAATGATTCTTCTCTATCTATAGTTCATGGCCTATTAGAAGTAGAAGGTGCTCTGGTGCAATCCTTACCGACAGAAAAAGATTGCAGTCAGGTTGATAATAATTGAGTGCCATTACTTCGTCGGTCCGAACCAAGGAATCCGTTAGAAATGTTTTGAAATGGATATTGTTCTCTCTTTGATCAGGGATTGCTATATGAAAAGAAGTGGAGTTTGAAAAAGGGAACGGAATGGTCAAACCGGAACTGCTAGAGGAACGAATTTTCAATAGCATAACTTGGGCTCCTAGAATATGGCGCCCTTGGGACAATCTATTTGATTGCAGGGTTTTGTTCCGAAGCAAAGATATCCGCGGAGGCCGGTTCGTTCGTCCTATTCTGATATTCAGGACCAAGAGGTACTGGATTCTCTTTCGGATAGGCCCTGAAAGGAGAAGAAAGGCTGAAATGCCAACGGATCTCTGTCTATTCTCTAATTCACCCGATCCGATAGTACCCGTTTTTGGAACGTCCAGTGCCAAAGTCACTGAATGGGTAAGTCACCAATCCAATCCCTTTGACAAATCGGGTGTCATATTAGATATCATATTCTATATATATAGAAATATCATAGAATAGACATATAGAATTTTTGGTCGGGAAATTCGAATGAATCATTGAGTGAAAAAGGAGCAAAGAATGACAAAAGACGAGACTCTACTAGTCTTCACTCTTGTGGTTTCCTCGGTTTCTGTTTTCTTATTCGGGATCTTGCTTTTCATGGTTCTCATCTCTGCAACTCGCGATTTTCGCGAGAGAACCAAATCCAAGTTGGTGAAGAT